GAACCGTATCTGAAAATTTCATCTCGTACAGCTCAAACAAAAAACCAAAGTATTGTTTTACTTGGAAGGGCGATGGATTTGAAACTTTGTAACCAACCCCCCCTTTTTCACGTCTATGAGGAGACGAGTTATTATTTGTGGTTATAATGCTAAAATATCAAGTCGGCTCATTGATCGTTACTGGCCTGTTGAATCTTCTATTTTCCTATTCACCGCTTCTTTTCTGTGATTTGTGATTTTCGTTGTGTCTACTCTAGGTTTACTCTTCTTTTTTTGATAGGAATTCTCTTGTTAAGAACCTATTAATCGATTGAAACCTCAGATTCATACTAGAACCACGACGATTAATTAAAAGTACAAAATAAGTCCAAAGATTCTATGAGTAAGAACCATTAGATGATCATTTATTCAACGAATAGATATAATAACTCAAAAAAAAAAGAAAGTTTTATCCTTTGATCAAAATCATCAATCAATAAGGGAAATTTGTTGAAAAAGAAGAAAAAACCCTTTTGATTTAGAACTTATAACACCCTTTGGCAAATTTTTTTATAGCCCCCCGGTCGCGGGGTCTGAATAGTAAGTAGGAATCATAGTTATTGATTGGGATTTATTTCATATATTCCGTGCTCCAGATACTAGAATAAATATCTGACGATGAAAAACCATCTCTATAAAGATGACAGACTCCTTCTCTGTACTACCAATAGGATCAATTAGAACAAGTCACACACTCATATTCCGGAAATACAGAAAAAAATAAATTCCACGATCGAACTACTAATAAAGAGATAATGGGATAAAAATACGAAACCAAAAGACTTTACTTTGTATTCGTATTAAAAATCTAAGAATTGACCTTTCTTGTAAGAATCTAATTCATTGAAATTCCATCCAGTAAAACGGAAGAATTATAAATTTCTAAAATAATAGATAGGAATACTGCAAATAGAGCCATTGCAACACCCATCAAAGGAGTGGTTCCCCATCCAGGAGCTACTTTACCATATTCTGAATTCAATGGTTTTAATAAACTACCTACAGCAGTTTGTCTTGGTCCCGATCTAGAACCGCCCTCAACGCTTTGTGTGGCCATAAATCCTCTTCTTTTTTATTCATTGAGATCTGTTGACTTTGTATACCATTCCGTTGTAAATAAACGATCTTATCATAGATCCATAGAGCCGTGTGGTAGTCTTTGAAGTTATATAATAATGGAAACAGCAACCCTAGTCGCCATCTCTATATCTGGTTTACTTGTAAGTTTTACTGGGTATGCCTTATATACTGCTTTTGGGCAACCCTCTCAACAATTAAGAGATCCATTCGAAGAACACGGGGACTAGTTGAAGTAATGAGCCCCCCAATGTTCAATGTTATGTTGGGGGGCTCATTACTTTAATTAATAGGATGAAAAATCATTTCATCTTTTTAGTTGGAACTTTCGGCGGTTCTCGAAAAAAGATAGCGAAAAAAATTATCCCTAGAGTCGAGACTAAGAGGAATGTATAAACCAATGCTTCCATAAATTTGATCATGCTTTACAATTATAGCTTCCATACCTGTTTGTTGTGGATTATCCCCTGGATAAAGAAATACGAACAAGAGTCAATGAAAAGATTAAAGAAAAGATGCCAATTTATATTTCCACATTAATCTATTCTATATCAACTAAAAAAAGAAAAGAAAAAAGATAAGAGAGAAATCTTGTATTAGACTACCTGTCTTCTTGTCGTTGGATCTCCAAGTTTTTGGAATGCTCCAAATTCCACTTGAGCATCCAAATCCGGGTCAATACCAGCAAAAACATCCCTAAACAAGGTTCTAGCACCATGCCAAATGTGTCCGAAGAAGAAGAGCAGAGCAAATGATGCATGCCCAAAAGTAAACCAACCCCTTGGACTGCTACGAAAAACACCATCTGATTTCAAAGTAGCACGATCTAATTCAAAAATTTCACCTAATTGAGCACGTCTCGCATATTTTTTCACAGTCGCAGGATCACTATAACTGACTCCATTAAGTTCGCCACCATAGAACTCAACAGTTACACCGACTTGTTCGACACTATACTTCGATTCTGCCCTTCTAAACGGAACATCGGCCCTAACAATTCCGTCTCCGTCTACCAAAACAACCGGAAATGTTTCAAAAAAAGTAGGCATACGGCGTACAAAAAGTGCACGCCCTTCTTTATCTCTAAAAATAGGATGCCCTAACCAACCAACAGCTATTCCATCCCCGTTGTCCATTGATCCTGCTCTGAACAACCCCCCTTTTGCCGGATTATTCCCGATGTAATCATAAAAAGCGAATTTTTCGGGAATTTTAGACCAAGCTTCTGATAAACTTTGATTTTGAGCTAATCCAGCGCCAACTCTTCGATATATTTCTTGCTGGAAATATCCCTGATCCCATTGATACCGGGTGGGACCAAATAATTCGATAGGGGTAGGTGCTGAACCATACCACATAGTTCCCGCAACAACAAAAGCGGCAAAAAAGACAGCAGCGATACTACTGGAAAGCACGGTTTCAATATTTCCCATACGTAATCCTTTATACAGACGTTGGGGTGGACGGACACTAAGATGAAATAGGCCTGCTAATATGCCTAAAGTGCCCGCTGCAATATGATGAGAGGCTCTTCCTCCCGGAACAAAAGGATCAAAACCTTCTATCCCCCACGCTAGATTTACAGGTTGTACCTTTCCGGTTAGTCCATAAGGATCGGACACCCATATTCCAGAACCGTACAATCCTGTTACATGAAATGCGCCAAAACCAAAACAAGCCAACCCTGAAAGAAAGAAATGAATTCCAAAAATCTTGGGCAAATCCAAAGAGGGTTTTCCTGTACGTTCATCACAAAATATTTATAAATCCCAATACACCCAATGCCAGATAGCTGCTAAGAAGCACAACCCAGAAAACACAATATGTGCACCGGCCACACCTTCGTAACTCCAAATACCCGGATTCGTTATAGTTCCTCCTGTAATACTCCAACCGCCCCATGAATTGGTTATTCCTAAACGAGTCATAAAGGGTATAACGAACATACCTTGTCTCCACATTGGATCAAGAACGGGATCAGAGGGATCAAAAACTGCTAATTCATATAGAGCCATCGAACCAGCCCAACCAGCAACAAAGGCTGTATGCATTATATGGACAGAAAGCAAACGACCGGGATCATTCAATACGACGGTATGAACACGATACCAAGGTAAACCCATGGAAATACCTCTTTATCAACGAAAAATAGACACTATGTAACTTTATTGCATTAGCAAAAACTATGCTATGAACCTCCCCTTTTTGGAATTATCTTCAAGAAAGGAGTAATATTTGTTCTATTCTTTTTTTTTAGTAAAAACGGAACAATTTGGTTCCTAGTAAGAAAGAGAAGCAGATCTATTCTATACCCGATAAGGGACAATACGCAATGGGGTTAATCCCATTTTCGATCAACAAATGCATCTATATTTAGGAATCATTCAAAAGAACTATTCGGAATCGTAAACATTTTGATCGATTTATGACTCAAATATGATAAAAGACAATATTATTAAGCCAATAAACGCATTGTTACGCTTCCATATCAAAGTCCAATATAGTACTTAATTCTTTTTTCTTTCATTTTATGCCTATTGGTGTTCCAAAAGTACCTTTTCGAAGTCCTGGAGAGGAAGATGCCTCTTGGGTTGACGTATAGTGCGACTTGTCAGATATATTGGGTCATATGGGATTTCCCCCGTTCTCTCCCCCGATTGAGATATCCTATGTTTCGGCCAAAAAAGATTGAATTACCAATAATTTGGAACGTGAAATGCAATTCGATTTTAGGGATATTCAAATTCATATTAGCAATTAGAATAATTTATGGTTGAATCTTTTGGAACACTAAAATGAAGTTTTCATAAGTAAAGTATTAAGGCTCCCTTTCGAAAAAAACATTTTGAATTTCTTTTTTTTTTATTTATTTCTTACTACGTATACCCATAGATAATAAAAGATTATTATTGAATAATATTCATTATTGAATAATATTCAATATATTTGAGAGTAATAGTAATCTCAAACTTTTCACTTTAAACGAATCCAGCGAGGAAAGAAATAAATACATGTTTAATATTTTGCATTGATATAAGATATGAAATCAATTGAAAAAAAAATGAAGTTGTAAAAAAAAGACGTAATATTATTGACATTTGTCCTATATGTGCAAATCAAAATGGGGCAGATTTTTACTCGGAGTAGAGCATAAACCTAAAAGAATTGAAAGACCTTTTCAGGAACAAGAAAAAAACATCGTGATTAAAATGAAATCGCGAAGAAACAATGCATCAATGATAAGTTAATTTGATATGTTTAATCTTAATGTATTTTTTTTTGAGAGGGAAGGGGCACAAAACGAACTCATTTCGTTCTTGAAAAAATGAAGAAAATTCGTTTCATTAATATACGAAATTTTCGAATTTATTAGAATTAATAAACCGCTCTCAAAACTAAACTAAATAAATAATATATATATATAAATTATATAATATATATAAAATAAATTATATAATTATATATATAAATTAAATTATATAAATAGTTTAATTTTAAAAATAAAAAGAAAGAGGGCTGGAATCTACACATTGAGTCGTTTTTTCTCAATTTTTGTTGAACCGTATGCATCAAAAGGTGCATGTACGGCTCTTACGGGATACAAATTTGATCCTAATCAACCGACTTTATCGAGAAAGATTACTTTTTTTAGGCCAAGAGGTTGATAGCGAGATCTCGAATCAACTGATTGGTCTTATGGTTTATTTGAGTATAGAGAATGATAACAAGGATTTGTATTTGTTTATAAACTCTCCTGGCGGATGGGTAATCCCGGGGGTCGCTATTTATGATACTATGCAATTTGTTCAACCTGATGTGCATACAATATGCATGGGATTAGCGGCTTCAATGGGATCTTTTATACTCGTCGGTGGAGAGATTACCAAACGTCTAGCATTCCCTCACGCTTGGCGCCAATGAATTTTTTACGAAAAAAAAGACTATGCATGAAATTAGGAAAATTAAGTAATAATAGCATGGCACGTCGAATTCTATATACGAATTTTTTTTTTCAAAACATTCAATTATATATCGAAAGAGTAGTATGAAATTAGTAGGAAGGGTCTTCCCCATTTTATCTTCGCTATTGTCGGGACCCATTTTAGCGTCACAAACCTTTTTTTTATTTTCCCACCGAAGACTTTTTAAAAATTCCGATATTTATATTTATTGATATACTTATGAATATACTTTTAAAAGAGTAAAAATAAAATAAATCAAAACTTTGGGATTGCTGAATCACAGAGGAGATAAATATATAAAGCAACGGAGCCATCATAGTATTTTTGTAACTACTCTGAAATCGGAAAGGAAGGATGGTAATTGGATCGTTTGACGATGTCAATCCGATAAACCTTATAATTTCTATATATTTTCTATCTTTTTAATTGATGATTCTTTGATGGAAGGTCAAACTGAATTCCATTCTAGAGCCGTATGCAATGCCTAAAGGATGCCCGTACGGTTGTTCTATACTTTCTTTTTTTCTTTATCTCTTTCCATCTCATAATCGAGATAGAAGAACCTTTTGTTCCATCATCAGGGTAATGATACATCAACCTGCGAGTTCTTTTTATGAGGCACAAACGGGAGAATTTATCCTAGAAGCAGAAGAACTACTCAAATTGCGAGAAACCATTACAAGGGTTTATGTACAAAGAACGGACAAACCCTTATGGGTTGTATCCGAAGATATGGAAAGGGATGTTTTTATGTCAGCAACGGAAGCCCAAGCTCATGGAATTGTTGATCTTGTAGCAGTTGAATAAAAAATAAAAATAGCATCAAAATTGCAGTAGGGGGAATAAGTTTAAATAAATCGACAATTTTGATTTCTTTATTTAGTTATTACCGGATTCAATAATATCTTATTCATCCATTCCATGGGAAAGTAATTCATAATTAGCCGGTTAGGATCAATCTAAACCAACCCATTCATTATGGATCAGATTCAACATGCCAACTATTAAACAACTTATTAGAAACACAAGACAGCCAATCCGAAATGTCACGAAATCCCCCGCTCTTGGGGGATGCCCTCAGCGACGAGGAACATGTACTAGGGTGTATGCGCGACTCGTTCAGATCATTTCTAATAGAAAGAAGGAACCCCCTTTTCCAGTATCAAAGATCAGTACTATTTTTTAATTTAAATTAAAATAGAATAAAAGGGGGAAATCGAAGAAAGAAGTACGTACGTTCACTATATCAAACTAAAAAAGATCTATTGTATTCTTCCATTGGATATGAAATTTATGGTTTGCATTGGTGCAAATTGAATTCACTCCATTTTCAAAATTGAAGATGATAAAAAATTCCTCATTGGTAACGAATGTTTATCCATTAAGCGAGCAACTATTATTTTGAAAACCCAATTTGACTATGAAAAACGGACTAAGAGGGTCAGCTACCCCCAGCAAATCTTCATAATTAAATATCGTTACTGTATAAGTAGATCTCATTGTGAAAGACTTTTTACTAGATCATGGGTAGAGCAAAAGAATGTGAACTGTACAAGTTAGCAATAATATTCATTAAATGAAGTCGAAGTAAAGGACTCCGGTGTATAGAGAGGACCTCGCCGTTTTAGAAAGAACCATAGAAACGATGGAACCCACGATTTACCTTTTATATATAGGCATTCAACTCAAAATAATAAATTGTATCGATACTAGGTATCAAAAAACGAAAACAGAAAAAATATTCTATTAAAAGAAATTCAAATAAATAGAAATGAATAGGAATAAATAAATCGTGGGCGGGAAGGTTATAGTAGCAAAAGCCATTGGAATTCTTATTTTATACATTGGAAGAATGCGTGTTGTTATTACTAAACTAGTAAATTGGAAAAGAATAACTGAAAGAAAGGAAATCCATTAGTTATTCATTAAGGTTTCATTTATTCAATGACCAGAATTACACGAGGATATATAGCTCGTAGACGTCGAACAAGAATTCGTTTATTTGCGTCAAGCTTTCGTGGAGCTCATTCGAGACTTACTCGAACAATTATACAACAGAAAATCAGAGCTTTGGTTTCGTCTCATCGAGATAGAGATAAGCGAAAGAGGGATTTTCGTCGTTTGTGGATCACTCGGATAAATGCAGTAATTCGTAAGAATTTTTTATCCTATAGTTATAGTCATTTTCTACACAATCTGGACAAGAACCGGTTGCTTTTTAATCGTAAAATAGTTGCACAAATAGCTATATTAAATAGGAATTGTCTTTATATGATTTCTAATTCGATCAAAAATAAATAAATTAAATTCTTCAATTTTAAGGAAAAATTGGAATTGTAAGTTCGACTATTGAAAATGCCATTTTCTGGAGAATGAACTCCGGGAAAGTAGAATAAAAATTAGTATGATAAAGATAAAGTCGCTCAAAATGAAATGAGCAACCAAACACGTCCAATAAATATCCAATACAAAAAGATTGCTTCTTCGCCGATTCTTGTTTTTTTTTTTACAATAAGTAGGAGAAATCCAATCAAGATTAGATTGGATTCTCGAATTCTTCGAATAAAATATCAAACTCTATTTCAGTTGTCGAATTTGAATTTGGATTCAAATTGAAGAGGAAAGTAAGCCTACTTTTTTTATTTATTCCGGATTCTAAGACCATTAGCTCTGGCAGTCGATTCGCTTCTTTCAAATTGTTTATCATTATTAAGAAAGGGTAATAAAGATAAAATACGAGCTTGTTTTATAGCAATAGTAATTAATCGTTGTTGTTTTAAGGTCAATCTATTCACCCGTCTGGATAATATTTTTCCTTCTTCAATAATAAATCGACTAATTAAATTCATGTTTCTATAATCAATTCGATCCCCCGATTGGATCGGGGGCAAACGCCTACGAAAAGATCGTTTGGATTTCCGAAAGAGTCGCTTGGATTTTTCCATACTTTGTTTATTCCTTATCTCGAAAATACTATTTTAATCCGATCCAAAATAATTTTGAATTAAAAAAAAGATTGGTTTTTTTTTATTTTGAGTTAATTAAATTCTGTTAACTAAACTATTAAAATCTAGAATAATAGGGTCTCTCGAATAGAGAATATGCCCTTTTTTTGGTCCTGATATAAGAGTGATACACAAATCAAAATAACTTGGAGTTGGTTTATTTCTTTATCTCCCCGTGAATCGTATGTTTGTAACAATAGGGACAGCATTTTCTCAATTCCAAGCGACTCGGCGTATTGTGTCGATTCTTTTGAGTAATATATCTGGAAATCCCTCTTGATTCCTTATTAAGTCCGTTTCGAAGACAATTGCTACATTCCAAAATAACTGTTACTCGAGCATCTTTTCCCTTGGCCATGACCCTCCTTTAGTTTGAGTTTTTGATTCAATCAACTCTTCTTATTTGCTACTCTTGAAGTAACTAGCAAAAAGAAAAATAAATAAAAAAAGTTACTAAGTTGAAATTATGAAAGATTTCGTTCCAATCACAATACAATATAATAGAGTAAGAAATATTAAATAGAATTTAGAATTCATTTTTCAAGTTTAAGTGGACGAAGGAATTAAAACTCTATTGAATTTAGCTATATTGAATTCGATTCGAAGTATAGTATATAGTACACTATTTCACTTTCCTATCTTGTATTCCAGTTTTTTATAGACCCCTTTCTGTTCTCACTCTATTTTTTCGAAATCGAATTGAACGCTGAGCTCAAATTTAGCCGAGGTTGAATTCATTTTTTTTCTATCTTTCCTCCTTTCTTTATTTTGTCTCTAAGTATCTAATTGAATTTTTGATAATTCAAAAAAGAGGGGAAGGGGTTAGTCATAGATTTTTTGATTATATCTCTAATCTTCTTCACCCCTTCCCATGTTACTAACTAAACTCCCATGTTACTAACTAAACTAGTATGAAAAAAAAGGAAATGTCAACGCATCTGGGAATAAACGATTGATCTCTATCAACAAACCCGCTAAAGACCCGAACCAGAGAGTACTTAGTACCGGTGCCACGGAAAGATAGGTTTTTAGATCTCGCATTTTTAATCCTCCTTCTTTATGTTTTAATGTTTTATTAAAATATCTAATGGTAATACATATCGGATATAGAAGTATTCGAGATTCCTTTGTATTTTACACGGGATTCCTAATTTCCATGATTGATTTAAGAGAATAAAAAAGAGATAAGATTCTACCTTTCTAAAAAAAAAGTACCTTTCTTCCCCTCCCCCCCAGTATTCCCTCGTTCTTTTTTACGATCAGTTTGTTTGATATTCCTATGTATATAAGCATCTTATTATAATAATAGAATATATTTTCTATTCTATGAATAATATTATATTCATACGAGATTTTCTCGTAGATATGAGTTAAAAGAAATAAAATAAATATCAAGAAAAATTGTCTATGTTCCTAGATTAATAGGAATGGAAGGAATGGAAAATAAGGTTTTTGAAAACAAGACGGGGATTCTCTACAATGACACCGTAGACCAATTGAAAGAAAGGGATGTAGCGCAGCTTGGTAGCGCGTTTGTTTTGGGTACAAAATGTCACGGGTTCAAATCCTGTCATCCCTACCTGTTACTTCTCTTATGAGAAGTAACAAGGAATCAATTTGAATCGATTCAAATCACACATACATTTTTTTTTTATGTTATTCTCTAAGATATTCTAGGTATTCAAGATAAGATTAGAGTGGGGGACAAAAAAAATCCTCTTCTTGGCTGTTAACTATTGTGATAAGAAGACTTTTTAGAAGAAATAATAAAGCGCTCTTAGTTCAGTTCGGTAGAACGTGGGTCTCCAAAACCCGATGTCGTAGGTTCAAATCCTACAGAGCGTGATTCTGGGCTTGATTAATCTGAGAATTATATGCAAATTCAAATAATTGAGCAGAACAGTAATCTGAATTTGACCTCCTATTAATTTTTTTTTAAGAAAAGAGGAGGTCAAATTATCAAAAAAAACTGTTAATTAATCAAAGGTCTAACTGATCACCACGTCTGTATTGTAAATATGCAGTTACAAATAATCCCGCTAAAGTAATAGGAATTAGACCTAAGACAATTCCAAATAGAAAAACTTCAATCATTTCAATTTTTTTCTAAAAATAAAAAGGAAAAAATAGAGGTACTATCTATCGCTAAATAAACATTCGCAGTGCCAGGGAATCTCAATGACCAATAATTGTAAATACATTCGGTAATGAACTATAGCGGAGTACCAGAGAAAGATTTCTTTTTAGTTTTATGGGTTGTGTTCATTCAATTAATTTGAAATCAATCGTATCTTGTTGATACTAATAAAGAGAACTGAGGTTATAGTTAAAGCTGCTAGTAGAAAACCAAAAAAACTAGTTATAGTAAGCATGAAGGGGCTAAATGAAATATGTTCTTTTTCTACATATGTTTAGAAAACATTTCCCTAAGTTTGAAGATAAGACGATAAGAAAAAATAGCAATTGAAACGAAAAAGAATAAGTTCAATTGTTAGTTGTTAATGCATGAAGCAGTCATTACACTACTAACAAAACTAAGGGAAGTAGAGTCTAAAGGGGGATAAGTTAATCATTTTGAGCATCGACTCTACTCTATTTTGATTTTGTCGATCTTTTGTTTTATCCTATCTATCAAATCGATTTATTAAAATAAAGAGTGAATTTAGACGTTATAATACCCCTTCTCTTCTTTGAAGAGATTATGTGAATGAACCCAGTACTCAACTAATAAATAAGGAAAAATAAAAAGAAATCGAATTGATTCAAATAAAATTCAAATAAACAAATCAAATAAGGTAGTCAAATTCCATTCGTAGACCAGTAATCCTTATCATTTTTTTTTCTTTTCTAGTTTATCGATTGTTTCCCTATTTTTTTATTATATAATTTCGAATTTATTATGAATAAGAGAAATAGGTTTTTTTTTAATCAATACTCTATACTCCTCTTACTTGTTACTGTACGAATCAGCAATTCGCTTTAAATGGAATAAACTAAAATGAAAAAAAAAAAGATTTCAAGAAAACCTTTTCTACAGTTTAGAGGTATAAACAGGAAATTTTTGAATTTCGCATCAAATTGAATTGGGGAAGTGGAAATAGGATAATTTAACTGCATTTTTTTTTTTATTTTTATAAAAACTAAAAACCAACCCCTTGGATTCACATTTTACCTAACGTAAGTTTTCCGGTTCGAAACCAATAATAATATAATAGAGAGAAATAAACCTTATATAAATTGAAGAAATTTCATCTCAAATCATCAATTCAGACTTCTACATTGACAAGGAAAAGAAAAAATAAATTATCTACTAGTCCTTCATTTACTTACATACTGATTCAAATTGCGTTGCTGTCTTAGAGGAAGGATAGCTATACTGATTCGGTATACTCGAAAAAAGCCCTTGGTACAATATTGACGATCTAACAAGGATGAAAAAACGGTAGTGAATTTCCATTTACTGATATCATCTTTTACAGAATCGATCCCCCTTTAATCGTACAAGAATATGCGGAGCTCAGCATGTCTGGAAGCACAGGAGAACGTTCTTTTGCCGATATTATTACCAGTATTCGATACTGGGTTATTCATAGTATTACTATACCCTCTCTATTTATTGCGGGTTGGTTATTCGTCAGCACGGGTTTAGCTTATGATGTATTTGGAAGTCCCCGCCCAAACGAATATTTTACAGAAAGCCGACAAGGAATTCCATTAATAACTGGGCGTTTTGACTCTTTGGAACAACTTGATGAATTTAGTAGATCTTTTTAGTTTTAGGAGGAACCAATGACTATAGATCGAACCTATCCAATTTTTACAGTCCGATGGTTAGCTGTTCATGGACTAGCTGTACCTACCGTTTCTTTTTTGGGATCAATATCAGCAATGCAGTTCATCCAACGATAAACATAATAAAAATTAGAGAGATATGACACAATCAAACCCGAACGAACAAAATGTTGAATTGAATCGTACCAGTCTATACTGGGGGTTATTACTTATTTTCGTACTTGCTGTTTTATTTTCTAATTATTTCTTCAATTAATAAAAAATAAAGTAAGAGAAGAAAAGAGACTGGTAGAATATGAAATATTAATTAGGAATTTGCTTATCTCATTCGGAAGGATCGCATCTCATACTTATCTATGACTGTATGTGTCTCTAGCATGACAACTTGATGAAATGGCGGAGGAAGCAAGATAAATGGCCGATACTACTGGAAGGATTCCTCTTTGGATAATAGGTACTGTAACTGGTATTCTTGTGATTGGTTTAATAGGTATTTTCTTTTATGGTTCATACTCAGGGTTGGGCTCATCTCTGTAAGAATCTAAAATAATCTAATAATCGGATGAACTGAGTTGGAGACATGAAAGCTTAAGAACTCAAGGGATCCCTTGAGTTCTTAAGCTTTCATAATAGAATATATTATTTTTATTTCAATTTTCAAATTCTATTTGAAAAATGTCATTCATTGATTTTGAACATCTATTATTGAAACATAGTATCTATCTTTCAAAGTTAGACTGAAATTACTTGATTTCGTTTTCCTAAATGAACCAATTCTAATATATCTATTTGACGAGTACAGATATTATTCAAATCCTTTCTTTTCTAAAAAACCTCCATTAAGTTCTATTTTCTCCAAAAATTGCGCTCTATTTTCTATTTTTTGATTGCTCACTACTCTAATCTATATTTTAATTAAATATAGAAATAGAAGAAACAAAAAGGTTCTGAGAAATCCGTAAAAAAATAAAAAAATAGAAAATAAGATTAAGAATAGTTATCTTAGACGAACGGGATCAAAAACTATTCTTGTTGTCGTCACAAGAGATGTGCAAAATCTCTTGTGACGACAACAAGAATAAACTAAGAAAATAAACGCTTTCTATTCTGCACTTACTTATTATCTGAAGTTTAGTATTCTGTATTCGATGAAATTTTCTCTTTTATTAGAATAGAAAACTATTAAGACATTCTCTGATAAGAGTAAGAGAGTCACTCGGTTCAATTTTGATTGAAAAAAAAATAAGAGATAAAGTCAAAAAATTTCTTTATAATATTCTTACTATGAATAGGAATAGAGTATAAGTAACTCCCAATGACTTCGAAACAAGCAAAAATGGGTTCATAATTTTGGATCATGCAGAACACCAATAAGAATTGGATTCCTTTTCCTTTCCGAAGTTGAGATTTATAAATTTGCAAATCTAAAAATTCATTTCGGATAATTGAACCTTCTCAAACTGTTTCTTCTTTAGAACCAAAAAGATTTGTGCTAAAATAACAGATGCCAGGAAGAACAAAAGACCTTGGACACGTAATGGATCTTGAAGTACTATTTCAGCATCCCCTTGACCAAATCCACCCACATTAGGATTACTCGTTAATGGCTGATCAAGTTTGATAGATTCGCCCTCTGAAACGAGAAGCTCTGGCCCTGGCGGAATAATATCAACCACTTGACGCCCATCTAACGTATCCGCTATAGTTATTTCGTATCCCCCCTTTTCTTTTCGTATGATTTTACTTACTCTACCAGCCGCTGTAGCGTTATAAACCGTATTGTTACTCTTGTTCCCGTCGGGATAAATTTGACCCCTTCCTCTGTTCCCCCCCACATATATGGGATATTTAAAGAAGTGAACATCTTTATTATTAGCGGGATCCGGGGAAAGAATAGGAAAAGTTATTTCACTATATTTCTGACCAAGAATAGGACCTATAACAAGAATATTTTTTTTAGTGGGTCGATAGCTCTGAAAAGAAAGATTGCCTATCTTTTCTTTCATCTCGGGTGAAATACGATCCGGGGGTGCTAATTCAAATCCTTCAGGTAAAATAAGAACAGCACCCACATTCAACCCCCCCCTTTTTCCATTAGCAAGAACTTGTTTCACTTGCGTATCATAAGGAATTCGAACAACTGCTTCAAATACAGTATCAGGAAGTACTGTTTGCGGAATCTCAATATCCACGGGCTTATTAGCTAAATGGCAATTGGCACATACAATACGCCCGGTTGCTTCGCGCGGATTTTCATAACCCTGCTGAGCAAAAATGGGATACGCATTTGAGATAGATGCTTGAGTGATGATATATATCATAAACGATACGGAAATAGATCGAATAATTTCTTTCTTTATCGTGATCCAAGAAAAAAAAAGGTTATTTTGAATTTGCATAGTCCAATCATTGATCCCAAAAATTTCTACAATAAAATGAGGTAGGTCACTCGGATAGTTCCCTATCCACAAGTCTGCTATTTACGTAAATTCTTTTACGCGAATATAAAATATTCGAGGGGAAATCTCCGTAGGTTCGAAGGAGTGGGTACGTCTTAAAATGCTTTGCTTATGTGCAAAGTAAGAAATATTCGAGTTGGATCAGTCATTCATTGAATGATAAATCACTACAAGTGATGGAGATAGACGATTTAAATAATGGAAAATCCAATATTTTAAAATTGTGTCTATAATGACTGGAAAAGTAGAAACAAGGCCAGATATAATTTTCTCATTATGAACAAATCAAAAATCTTTGTAGACATAGCCAATCATTAGTTCCCAACCATGGGGCGAATGGAATCCGATACATAAATCAGTTAATAAAAGAATAGAAAAAGCTTTTATTGTGTCACTTAAATTATATAGAAATTCTTGAACCCAAGAGTTAAGAATAAGAAGTTCTTTATTACCTAGAATTGAATAAGCACTAAAAATAATGAAACAGATTATATTTGTCGAGAAGTGCAAAATCATATGGATATGATCCTCATTGTTTATCTTTATCAATTGGATCGTTTCTTTGTGGATTCCTATATGAGCCCTTTGCAACCCTATTTCCGGGTATTCTTTTATTATTTCGTCCAATAGGAAGAGTTCTTCTAATTCGATGAATTTTTCTATAATACTCTTTTCTTGAATATCAGTCAAAAAAGTTTCGGATTGTGTAGTATTCCACCAATCAGTAACCCAAGATTCAACACTTTTCTTAAATGAAAGAGAAACCCACCAAGGCAAAAATACTATAGATATAACAGAAAGAAAAGGGAGAAATGCTTTCTTTTTTTCCATTTTTCATCTTTGAATTGCTAATGAACTCGCCTCATTCTTCGAATCTATGCGCTGCGATCTACTATTTTTATCAAACATAAGTTCTATTCTAAGGCATCGAACCCCGGAATCTATTCCTTTTTTTTTTATTTCCCATTCATTGATTATGAATCTAGAAAGAATATAGAATAAGAAAGAGTCGACTTTAAATGAAGAAATAATAAAAATCTTGTTTACAGATAATCTAATTGATCCAATTTGAAACTGCTTCGCGTTCTCGATGAATGCTAAAGCGAAACTAAAAAAAACAAACATTTCAAGGAATAGTATTCCGATTTCGACTTAAAAGAACTCCCCTTGTTCTTTTTTTATTTATAGAAATATTTTGATTTGCTATTTCATTTCAAAATACTTCAATTGGTACGCGCAAAAAATAGGCCAATTTGGCAGCTTTTTGCTCAATTTCACCCAGGGTCAAATTCTCATCAGTACGCGTCAATGGAATGGCTCCCTGTCCTTTGATTTCCATATAAAGGATACGACGAGGATAAATGCCCTCTTTAACTTCTATTCTGATCGACTGAATATCCTTCATACGGAATCGTAGGAAGATGCGACGCTTTTTCCCAGGAAATCCCCAACGAAAAATACACACTATTCCTTCTTTTAGATCGAATCGATCATAGCCACTCCCCACATTCCACGAAATTGTACACCACAAATAGGAACTAATAAAGAGACCCGCGATCCCGTAGAAGGACATCACGATCCCTTGTGGAAAAAAAACGATTTGCTGATATGGAACTAAAGATATAAAATTCTTACCGAGATAGCTGGAAGTTCCAACTAAGACGAATCCTAATGAACCTAAAAAAAGGATCAAGGCCCAGAAGAAATTACTTAGTTTTCGAGACCCCACTATACGTTCTATCCATATATGTTCGGATCGCCAACTCATATTAGATCTAGTTGCATTTTTTTTTATTGGAATGGAGAAACTTTTTGTTTCCGAAGTAACGCTCATCAACTAGTGCCATTCGCATGGAACCCTTTCCTTTAGGAATAATCGGAGTAATTCGTCGAATGGGTTAGGTATAAAATAAAAGTTAGGATCTTCTAGAAATATCTACATACATATAGATAGATCGACTTTCCGTTTCAGGCATCTGCCTCGATTCCAATCTATTTGGAAATAATTCGAAACTTATTTCCCTATATTGTTTGTATATTTCGAGCATCTATTTACGGATATATAAGAGCTGCTTCATTTATGCCCCTATGTTATACCATAACATACTCTACTAAATGCACATCTGTATTAGCTATATCTAAGTCTTGAAAAAAAATGGATGAGATTTGAACCCATAAGATCTAAGAAATCTTGTTTTTTTGAACATGAAGAAATAAAGACGCCATTGCAATTGCCGGAAATACTAGTCCTACTAACGGCACAAAAATAGAGGGTAAGCTATTGAGAGTTGTCATAGAATGGGTACCTCGATTGAATATTTAGACCTGTTATTACTATAAACATATCTTATACTAATTCTTAGTAGTATTATATACTAATTAGTATATCGAAGTGAGTATTCTATATAATAGAATAGAAATAAAATTCTATATATTCTATATATCTTATTATCTATTATTATCAACTAGAAATCAAAATGAAATAGAAAATAGAGAAATTCACGAGATTAAATAAATAGAAATTAATTCAATACAATATTATCTTATTTCTCTTTCGATATGAAAGATATAAATATATGGATGATAATCCAGTCTTGTCTGAAAATAAAATTCAATTCCAATTTTGATATTCAATTTTATTTAGAGTTAAAATTAATATCAAAATCGAAATAAAGAGTTTCTTCCGAATTGAATTTCGTAAACTATTCTGTTAGAATTTTTAATTCAATCCAACAACACCAGTTATTAGTAAAAAAATAGGGGCTTAGGGGGAGATTCGAGTAGAAAAAAAAGATACTCTATATCGATATTTTCTCTATTTGAATTCGCGATACATACGCAACAAGAAGGGAAGACGACCTTCGGTTTCTTTTTCTTGCCTAATTTGAATTTCGCAGAAAAAAGAATTTTCTTTTTTACTTATGTTGTTAAAAGAGGTTTCTTTCCCGACCCCTAATCAGGAAGACCATTTAAAAATAAAGAATTTTTTTGAGAATTCTTTATAAAAAGAAAAATGGATTTTGACTTTGATTCCGATAAACTATCTATTAGTTTTGCTCGCTACAAGGAAAAAAAGGAACTAAAAAAGAAATGAATTTAGGATCCGGTTAATTGAATTTTACTTCCAAGGAAAAAAGGAGTGAAGCCTAAATAACTCACTCAGAAC